CATTCCCATAAGAATGAATACTATGATTCGCATTTCGAACAGGCATGAATACAGCATCTATAGGGTAACTTCCATCTTGAGAGTCATTTATGGGTTCCATACGATATCCGCGATCTCTCTTGATTTGTAATCCAATACACAAATCAATTGGTTCCGTCAGGTTAGCTATATGTTGTGTCGTGTCAACTATTTCTACGGAGGGTGGTAAGATGATATCTTGAGCGGTTACGTATCTAGGACCCCTTACGCAAATCGACGCGTCTCTAACTCCATAGAGATTACTTCTCAATACAATTTCTTTCAAATTTTGTAAGATTTCATGTACTGATTCCTCAATACCTACTATCGTAGAATATTCATGTGGCACCTTCTTAGATTTTGCACGTGTGATACATGTTCCTTCTATTTCTCCAAGTAAGGCCCTTCGCATGGCAATACCGATGGTATCAGCTTGACCTTTCATAAGTGGTGACAGAATGAAACGACCATAATAAAGACGCTTACTGTCTACTCTTGATTCAACACACTTCCACTGTAGTGTTCGAGTGGATCCTGCTACTTCCTCTCGAACCATACTATACTAGTATTATTATTTGATCATTTATTTCTCTTGAAATCGGTTTAATTCTTATTTCTACACACGTCTTTTTTTAGGAGGTCGACATCCATTATGTGGCATAGGTGTTACATCACGTACGAAGCTTAATAATATACCACTTCTACGAATGGCTCGTAATGCTGCATCTCTTCCGAGACCAGGACCCTTTATCATAACTTCTGCTCGTTGCATACCCTGATCAACCACTGTACGAATAGCATTTACCGCTGTGGCTTGAGCAGCATAAGGTGTTCCTCTTCTTGTGCCTTTGAATCCAGAAGTACCGGCGGAGGCCCAAGAAACTACCCGACCTCGTACATCTGTAACAGTTATAATGGTATTGTTGAAACTCGCTTGAACATGAATAACGCCTTTTGGTATTCTACGTCCATTCTTACGTGAACCAATACGCCCATTCCTACGTGAACCAATTCTTGGTATAGCTTTTGTCATATTTTATCATCTCATATTTATGAGTCAGAAATATACAAAAAGAAAAGATACGGAGATATCCATTTCATGTTAAAACAGATCCTTTACCTTATTTTTACATATATATATATATTTTTTTTTGAAAGTTCTTTTTTAGAAGAATTACCCTTGTCTCTGTTTATGTTTCGGATTGGAACAAATCACTATAATTCGTCCACGCCTGCGAATCAGTCGACATTTTTCACAAATTTTACGAACGGAAGCCCTTATTTTCATATTTTTTATTCCTTACCTTAATTATGAATCCACTTCTTGGAAGAGAATAAGTCTCTTGAATTTTTTTTTTTAACTTCGAATTGTATACCCATGGTTAAAAAAATAACCTAATCATTCGAATCTTTGTTGCGAAGTCGATAAATTATACGTCCCCTGGTTGAATCATAACGACTTACTTCAATTTTTACTCTATCTCCCGGTAGTATCCGTATAAAACTGCGGCGGATCCTCCCTGAAACATATCCTAGAATTAGATCTTCATTATCTAAACGGACCCGGAACATACCGTTGGGAAGTGATTCAGTAATTAAACCCTCATGAATCAATTTTTGTTCTTTCATTCCAGGTAACCTCCTTGAAGTATCAACTAATGGAGGAATAGTTATATAACTCACTTTTCCTCTCTATTTTACAAATAGGAAGTTAGAGATCAAATTCGGATACCAGAGGTGGAAGATTACCATATATAACACAAAATTTCTCCTCCAATTCTTTCTAGTCGAGCTTCTCGATCTGTTATTATACCTCGAGAAGTAGAAAGAATTACAATTCCCATTCCACCTAAAATCTTAGGAATTCGTTGATAGTTGGAATAAATTCGTAAGCCGGGCCGGCTGATACGCTTTAAAATGGTTCTAGTTTTATATATTCCTTTTCTGGTTTTTCTATGTCGCAGAGTTGAAACCAAGAAATATTTGTTACTCTCCTGATGTTTCCGAACGTTTTCAATAAAACCTTCTCGTAGAAGTATTTTAATAATGTTTTCGGTGATATTTGTAGATGCTATTCGAACCCTTCCTTTTTTATCCGTGTCAGCATTTCTTATAGAAGTTATTAGATCGGCAATAGTGTCCCTACCCATGACGAACTAGAATTATAGGTTCCTCCTAATTTTGATATAATCAACATGTTTCCTTTTTTTTATTTTTTTTTTTTTTTAAGTATATACGTGAGACACAATCTACTAATTTGATCTATTTGATCTATTTCAGATACCCTATACTATATCATAGTCTCATCTACTACTATTTATAATACTTCGGGAGCTAATGAAACTATTTTAGTAAAATTTAACTGTCTCAATTCTCGAGCGATCGCACCAAAAACTCGAGTTCCTTTTGGATTTCCTTCTTGATCAATGACAACTGCAGCATTGTCGTCATATCGTATTATCATACCGTTTTCACGTTTGAGTTCTTTACATGTACGTACAATTACAGCTCTAATTACTTCTGATCTTTCTAGAGGCATATTGGGAACTGCTTCTTTGATTACAGCAACAATAACATCACCAATATGAGCATATCGGTGATTACCAGCTCCTATGATTCGAATACACATCAATTTTCGAGCTCCGCTGTTATCCGCTACATTCAAAAGGGTCTGAGGTTGAATCATATCATTTTTATTTCAATCTGTTATTTCAATGCAAAAGTATGAAAGAAAAAAAAGAAATATTGTCCGTCCAGAAATAAATAAACCTGCGGTTGTTTTTTCATCCCCAATACCCCTTTTTTTTTTAGTTCTACATCTCTATCCTGAAATAAGAAATTGAGTTCGTATAGGCATTTTGCGCGCAGCTATTGAGATAGCTGCTCTAGCTACAGTTTCTGATACTCCACCCATTTCATAAAGTATTCGACCCCGTTTAACAACGGATACCCAATATTCAGGGGATCCCTTCCCCGAACCCATACGTGTTTCCGCGGGTCTTACTGTAACAGGTTTGTCGGGAAATATACGTACCCATATTTTTCCACCACGACGCGCATATCGTGTCATTGCTCTTCGCCCTGCTTCTATTTGTCTAGCTGTAATCCAAGCAGGTTCAAGTGCCTGAAGAGCGTATCTGCCGAAACAAATATGATTGCCTCGACAAGATATTCCTTTCATTCTTCCTCTATGCTGTTTACGAAATCTGGTTCTTTTGGGGTTATAGTCGATGGTTGTTTCTTAATTCCATCTCTACTGCAGAACCGGACATGAGAGTTTCTTCTCATCCAGCTCCTCGCGAATGAAAGGATTCAAATTCAATAAAATAATATTATAGATACACATTAATAGGTACACATTAATAGATAATACACCAAGTAATGGCTTTTATTGATATTTAATTTCTTACATAAGAAGGAAGATGTAGATACAAGATATACAATACAGCTAGACGTGTGTGTACATTTATGTATCTTTATAGATAATGTAATGTTTCTCTTTTTTATTTTTATAACATGACGAATCCTTTCCTTATTTTATTTTTTTTTTTTTTTTACCTCTATCGAATTACGACAAAAGATTGTAATCCAATAAATAGAGGTTTCGCGGGCGAATATTTACTCTTTCCTGTTTCATTCGAAGGTTCAATTCATAACCTCTCAGAATAAATCAATTTTTTCTTGGTCCGTTCCGCCATCCCACCCAATGAATTATTAGGATTCGTTTTCAATAGAAGCCTATGCAGTCACAGGTTCTGTCGTTCCCATAGCTTCTCCATTAATGGTTAGGTCCGAACTTTGCAATGGAGCTTCCAACAAAATTCGTTCCCAAGTCAATTTCCTCAGTTTTTATTAACCTGAAGGCTCTTTATTATTTTATTCTATTTTTAATTATTTCATTTTTAAATTCTTATATTTATAATTATCTTATCAGTATTGATTATCAGTATTGATGCTTTATCACACTGCCCTTTATGACGTGATTCATAGACCATACATATTGGAATCATATATCATTGATATTTTTGTTCTTTCTTTCTATCATCCTTCCATTTATCCACATCCCTTTATTTATTTTTTTTTTTTTTTTTTGCTTTACAACCCATAATCAGATCTATTTTTTGTTGAAAGAATTTCAGTTGCTACAACCATATGATAGATCCACTCATTCATATAGTGACTGTTTCTTGGGATCTCGACAATACGAAGCAATAAGTTGGTTATTAGTTTATTTTATATAATTACAAAGTTTATAGCAGGGGTCAGTTTGTTTTTTTTTTTTGAATCCCAACTTGAAACTATAAAGAAAAAACTAACGAGTCACACACTAAGCATAGCAATTATACCAAATGATCAATCGAATTTATATTTAACCTTATAGAATTAGAATTGTTCATTTTTTTATTTTTAACGAAAAAAGAATGAAAGAGTTTGTCATTTTTTGTTTTATCACTGGACAGAATGGGAAGACAAGGTTGATTATTCCTCGTCTACAAATATCCAAATTTTTATACCTAATACTCCATAAATAGTTCGAATTGTATAGGAACAATGATCAATTTTAGCGCGAATTGTTTGTAGGGGAACTCTACCCTCTCTGATCCATTCAACACGTGCAATTTCTTTTCCGTCGATACGGCCTGCTATTTGCACTTGAATTCCTTTTGTATCTGTTTGTTCAGTTAATTCAATAGCTTTTTTCATTGCTTTTCGAAACGAAACTCTATTTTTTAATTGTAAAGCTATATATTCTGCAAGAATATTAGGTTGTCCATAAGGTTTTTCAACTCTTGTGATAGCAATGTTGAGTCTCCGGTTTACAGAATGAAACTCCTTTTGTACATTCATCTGTAATTCTTCGATTCCTCGTGTTTGCCCCTCTATTAATAAATTTGGGAATCCAATATAGATTATGACTTGGATCAAATCGATTTTTTTTTTAATTGTTATACGTGCAATTCCTTCGAAACCTGAGGATATTT